GTTTATGTAGCTTAATCACCCAAAGCAAAACACTGAAAATGTCGAGACGGGCTCACCCGCCCCATAAACAAATAGGTTTGGTCCTAGCCTTTCTATTAGCCCCTGGCAAGATTACACATGCAAGCATCCCCGCCCCAGTGAAGTCGCCCTCCAAATCACCCCTGATCAAAAGGAGCAGGTATCAAGCACGCAATAATGCAGCTCAAAACACCTTGCCTAGCCACGCCCCCACGGGAAACAGCAGTGATAAACCTTTAGCAATAAACGAAAGTTTAACTAAGCTATGCCAACCCCGGGTTGGTCAACTTCGTGCCAGCCACCGCGGTCATACGATTAACCCCAGTTAATAGAGCCCGGCGTAAAGGGTGTTTTAGATCATTCCCTAATAAAGCTAAGCTCCACCCAAGTCGTAAAAAACTCTGGCTGGTATAAAATAAACTACGAAAGTGGCTTTAATACCTCTGAACACACAATAGCTAAGACCCAAACTGGGATTAGATACCCCACTATGCTTAGCCCTAAACTTCAACAGTCAAATCAACAAGACTGCTCGCCAGAACACTACGAGCAACAGCTTAAAAATCAAAGGACCTGGCGGTGCTTCACACCCCCCTAGAGGAGCCTGTCCTATAATCGATAAACCCCGTTTAACCTCACCATCTCTTGCTCAGCCTATATACCGCCATCTTCAGCAAACCCTGACAAAGGCCACAAAGTAAGCACAAACACCCACATGAAGACGTTAGGTCAAGGTGTAGCCCATGAGATGGGAAGAGATGGGCTACATTTTCTACACCAGAAAACCACGATAGCCCTCATGAAACTTGAGCGGTCGAAGGAGGATTTAGCAGTAAATTAAGAATAGAGTGCTTAATTGAACAAGGCCCTGAAGCGCGTACACACCGCCCGTCACCCTCCTCAAGTATACTTCAAGGAACCCCTAACTAAACACTCCGCGCATCTATATAGAGGAGATAAGTCGTAACATGGTAAGTGTACTGGAAAGTGCACTTGGACAAACCAAGGTGTAGCTTAACACAAAGCACCCAGCTTACACCTGGGGGATTTCAATTAACTTGACCACCCTGAGCCAACCCTAGCCCCAAATTACCCCAATCCTGCTATCAAATAACGTCAACCAAACCATTTACCCATACAAAGTATAGGCGATAGAAATTACCAACCTGGCGCAATAGATATAGTACCGCAAGGGAAAGATGAAAAAACACAACCAAGCACAAAACAGCAAAGACAAACCCCTATACCTTCTGCATAATGAATCAACTAGACACAACTTAGCAAGGAGACCCAAAGCTAAAAACCCCGAAACCAGACGAGCTACCTAAGAACCGCTGAAAGAGCACACCCGTCTATGTGGCAAAATAGTGGGAAGATTCATAGGTAGAGGTGACAAGCCTACCGAGCCTGGCGATAGCTGGTTGTCCAAGATAGAATCTTAGTTCAACTTTAAATTTACCCATAGAACCCCTAAATCCCCTTGTAAATTTAACTGTTAGTCTAAAGAGGAACAGCTCTTCAGACACTAGGAAAAAACCTTATGAAGAGAGTAAAAAGTGTAAATCCCATAGTTGGCCTAAAAGCAGCCACCAATTAAGAAAGCGTTCAAGCTCAACACCACCCACCCAATAAATCCCAAACATATAACTGAACTCCTTCCACCACATTGGACTAATCTATCATTCTATAGAAGAAATAATGTTAATATAAGTAACATGAAAAACATTCTCCTCCGCATAAGCCTGTGTCAGACCAAAAAGACTTCACTGACAGTTAACAGCCCAACATCTAAAACCAGCTGATAAACCATTGTTACCCATACTGTCAACCCAACATAGGCGTGCCTACAAGGAAAGGTTAAAAAAAGTAAAAGGAACTCGGCAAACACTACCCCGCCTGTTTACCAAAAACATCACCTCTAGCATTACCAGTATTAGAGGCACCGCCTGCCCAGTGACACATGTTCAACGGCCGCGGTACCCTAACCGTGCAAAGGTAGCATAATCACTTGTTCCTTAAATGGGGACTTGTATGAATGGCCCCACGAGGGTTCAGCTGTCTCTTACTTTCAACCAGTGAAATTGACCTGTCCGTGAAGAGGCGGACATAACCTAGCAAGACGAGAAGACCCTATGGAGCTTTAGTCTATCAATGCAAACAACATTCAACAAACCAACAGGCCATAAACTACCAAACCTGCATCGAAGACTTCGGTTGGGGCGACCTCGGAGCACAAACTAACCTCCGAGCAGTATATGCTAAGACAACACTAGTCAAAACGAAACTCCATATGCAATTGACCCAATAATTTGATCAACGGAACAAGTTACCCTAGGGATAACAGCGCAATCCTATTCTAGAGTCCATATCAACAATAGGGTTTACGACCTCGATGTTGGATCAGGGCATCCTAATGGTGCAGCCGCTATTAAAGGTTCGTTTGTTCAACGATTAAAGTCCTACGTGATCTGAGTTCAGACCGGAGTAATCCAGGTCGGTTTCTATCTGTTCTATATTTCTCCCTGTACGAAAGGACAAGAGAAATAGGGCCCACTTCATAAAGCGCCCTCCCTCCTTAGATGATATTATCTCAATCTACAACGTGCCCAAACCCGCTCAAGAACAGAGCCTGTTAAGATGGCAGAGCCCGGCAATTGCATAAAACTTAAGACTTTATAATCAGAGGTTCAACCCCTCTTCTTAACAACATGCCCATAACCAACCTCCTACTCCTCATCCTACCCACCCTAATCGCCATGGCATTCCTGATGTTAACCGAACGAAAAATCCTAGGCTACACACAACTACGCAAGGGCCCCAACATCGTAGGCCCCTATGGCCTACTGCAGCCTTTCGCCGACGCAATAAAACTCTTCACCAAAGAACCTCTGAAACCATCTACATCAACCGCCACCCTCTATATCATCGCCCCAACCTTAGCCCTCACCATCGCCCTCCTACTATGAACCCCTCTTCCCATACCCAACCCCCTAATCAACCTCAACTTGGGCCTCCTGTTTATCCTGGCTACATCCAGCCTAACCGTCTACTCCATCCTATGATCCGGATGAGCATCAAACTCTAACTACGCCCTAATTGGCGCACTGCGAGCGGTGGCCCAAACAATCTCGTATGAAGTCACCTTAGCCATTATCTTACTATCAGTATTACTTATAAACGGCTCATTTAACCTCTCCACCCTCATTACAACACAAGAACACATCTGACTGCTCCTACCAGCATGACCCCTAGCTATGATATGGTTCATTTCTACACTAGCAGAAACCAACCGAACTCCCTTTGACCTCACCGAAGGAGAATCAGAACTAGTCTCGGGATTCAATACCGAATATGCTGCCGGCCCATTTGCCCTATTCTTCATAGCCGAATATGTAAATATCATTATAATAAACGCCCTAACTACCATAATTTTTCTAGGCACCACGTACAACGCCCACCACCCAGAACTCTACACCACATGCTTCACCATTAAAACCCTACTTTTAACCTCCCTATTTCTATGAATCCGAACAACATACCCTCGATTCCGCTACGACCAACTCATGTACCTCCTATGAAAAAACTTCTTGCCGCTTACCCTAACACTGCTAATATGATACATTTCTCTATCCACCATAATTGCCAGCATTCCCCCACAGACTTAAGAAATACGTCTGACGAAAGAGTTACTTTGATAGAGTAAATAATAGGGGTTTAAGTCCCCTTATTTCTAGGACCATAGGAGTCGAACCTATCCCTGAGAATCCAAAACTCTCCGTGCCACCCGTCGCACCCTGTTCTAAGTAAGGTCAGCTAAATAAGCTATCGGGCCCATACCCCGAAAATGTTGGTTACATCCTTCCCATACTAATCAATCCCCTAGCTCAACCCATCATCTACTCCACCATTTTCGCAGGTACACTCATTACCGCATCAAGCTCACACTGACTCCTCGCCTGGGTGGGCTTAGAAATAAACATACTAGCCTTTATCCCAGTTCTAACAAAAAAAATAAACCCCCGCTCCACGGAAGCCGCTATCAAGTACTTCCTTGTACAAGCAACCGCATCCATAATTCTCATAATAGCCATCCTCTCCAACAACCTACTTTCCGGACAATGAACCATAACCAACATTACCAACCAATACTCATCAACAATAATATTAACGGCCCTAGCTATAAAACTAGGAATAGCCCCCTTTCACTTCTGGGTCCCAGAGGTCACCCAAGGAACCACCCTTACATCCGGCCTACTCCTACTCACATGACAAAAACTGGCCCCCATCTCAATTATATACCAAATCTTCCCAGTAGTAAACGTAAACATCCTCCTCACCTTTTCAATCTTATCTATCATGGTAGGCAGCTGAGGCGGACTAAACCAAACCCAGCTACGCAAAATTCTAGCATACTCCTCAATTACCCACATAGGCTGAATGATAGCCGTACTACCATACAACCCAAACATCACCATCTTCAACCTAATCATCTACATCGTACTAACAACCACCGCATTCCTAGCACTTAACCTAAATTCCAGCACCACAACCCTATTATTATCCCGCTCCTGAAACAAACTAACCTGACTACTGCCCCTAATCCCATCCACCCTACTATCACTAGGAGGCCTACCCCCATTGACCGGATTCCTGCCTAAATGACTTGTAATTGAAGAACTCACAAAAAACGGCACCCTCATTATCCCAACTACCATAGCCATCATCACCCTTATCAACCTATATTTCTACATACGCCTAATCTACTCCACCTCAATCACGCTACTCCCCACATCCAACAACGTAAAAATAAAATGACAATTTGAAAACGTAAAACCCACATTTCTCCTCCCCGCACTCATTACCCTCACCACCCTTCTCCTACCAATTGCCCCACTTACATTCCCCACCCCATAGAAATTTAGGTTAAACACAGACCAAGAGCCTTCAAAGCCCTCAGTAAGTTAACAAAACTTAATTTCTGCAACACACCCAAGGACTGCAAAACCCACTTTGCATCAACCGAACGCAAATCAGTCACTTTAATTAAGCTAAGCCCTTACTAGATCGATGGGACTTAAACCCACAAAAATTTAGTTAACAGCTAAACACCCTAAACAACCTGGCTTCAATCTACTTCTCCCGCCGCGGGGGAAAAAAGGCGGGAGAAGCCCCGGCAGGATTGAAGCTGCTTCTTTGAATTTGCAATTCAACGTGAAAACCACTTCAGGGCTGGCAAAAAGAGGTCCTACCTCTGTCCTTAGATTTACAGTCTAATGCTTTACTCAGCCATTTTACCCCCGTTCCACTAATGTTCGCCGACCGCTGGTTATTCTCCACAAACCATAAAGATATTGGAACACTATACTTGCTATTTGGCGCATGGGCCGGAGTCCTAGGCACAGCCCTAAGCCTCCTCATTCGAGCCGAACTAGGTCAGCCCGGCAATCTCCTGGGCAACGACCATATCTATAACGTCATTGTAACAGCCCACGCATTCGTCATAATCTTTTTTATAGTAATACCTATCATAATTGGGGGCTTTGGCAACTGGCTCATCCCCCTGATAATCGGCGCCCCCGATATAGCATTCCCTCGTATAAATAACATAAGCTTCTGACTTCTTCCCCCCTCCTTCCTACTACTGCTTGCCTCCGCTATAGTAGAGGCCGGCGCCGGAACGGGGTGAACAGTCTACCCTCCGCTAGCAGGGAACTACTCCCACCCAGGAGCCTCTGTTGACCTAACCATTTTTTCTCTACACCTGGCCGGAGTATCATCTATCCTAGGGGCTATTAACTTCATTACCACAATCATTAACATAAAACCCCCGGCCATATCCCAATATCAAACACCCCTCTTTGTCTGATCCGTCCTAATTACAGCCGTCCTACTCCTCCTCTCCCTACCAGTTCTAGCCGCCGGCATTACCATACTACTAACGGACCGCAACCTCAACACCACTTTCTTTGACCCCTCCGGAGGGGGAGACCCTATCCTATATCAACACCTATTCTGATTCTTTGGTCACCCCGAGGTTTATATTCTCATCCTACCAGGCTTCGGAATAATTTCACATATCGTAACACACTACTCAGGAAAAAAAGAACCATTCGGATATATGGGCATAGTCTGAGCCATAATATCAATTGGCTTCCTAGGTTTCATTGTCTGAGCCCACCATATATTCACGGTAGGTATGGACGTAGACACACGAGCCTATTTCACCTCCGCCACCATAATTATTGCCATTCCCACTGGCGTCAAAGTATTCAGTTGGCTCGCCACACTCCATGGAAGCGACACCAAATGATCCGCCGCAGTGCTCTGAGCCTTAGGTTTCATTTTTCTCTTCACAGTAGGAGGTCTAACTGGCATCGTACTGGCAAACTCATCACTGGATATCGTACTTCACGATACATATTATGTCGTAGCCCACTTCCACTACGTCTTATCCATAGGGGCCGTATTCGCCATCATAGGAGGCTTCGTCCACTGATTCCCCTTATTCTCGGGCTACACTTTAGATCAAACCTACGCCAAAATTCACTTTGCCATTATATTTGTTGGAGTAAACTTAACCTTCTTCCCACAACACTTCCTTGGCCTCTCCGGAATGCCACGACGTTACTCTGACTACCCCGATGCATACACTACCTGAAACGTCCTATCCTCTGTGGGCTCATTTATCTCCCTAACAGCGGTGATACTGATAATTTTTATAGTCTGAGAAGCTTTCGCTTCTAAGCGAAAAGTTCTAATAATCGAACAACCCTCCACTAACCTGGAGTGGCTGTACGGATGCCCACCACCTCATCACACATTCGAAGAACCCGTCTATATAAAACCTAGACAAAAAAGGAAGGAATCGAACCCCCTAAAACTGGTTTCAAGCCAGCCCCATAACCTCTATGACTTTTTCAAAAAGATATTAGAAAAGCTATTTCATAACTTTGTCAAAGTTAAATCACAGGTTCAAGCCCCGTATATCTTAATGGCACATGCAACTCAAGTAGGCCTACAAGACGCTACATCCCCTATCATAGAGGAACTAATCTCTTTCCACGACCACGCCCTCATAATCATCTTCCTCATCAGCTTCCTAGTCCTATATGCCCTCTTCCTAACACTCACGACAAAACTAACCAACACCAATATTACAGACGCCCAGGAAATAGAAACCATCTGAACAATCCTACCTGCTATTATTCTAGTCCTAATTGCTCTCCCGTCCCTCCGCATCCTCTACCTGACAGACGAGATTAACGATCCCTCCTTTACTATCAAAGCAATCGGCCATCAATGATATTGAGCCTACGAATATACGGACTACGGCGGACTGATCTTTAATTCCTACATGCTCCCACCATTATTTCTAGAACCAGGGGATCTCCGACTCCTTGAAGTTGACAATCGAGTGGTTCTTCCAATTGAAGCCCCCGTCCGTATAATAATTACATCACAAGACGTCCTACACTCATGAACTGTCCCCTCCCTAGGCCTAAAAACAGACGCTATCCCAGGACGCCTAAACCAAACCACATTTACCGCTACACGCCCAGGGGTATATTACGGCCAATGCTCAGAGATCTGTGGGGCCAACCACAGCTTTATGCCAATTGTTCTAGAACTAATTCCCTTAAAAATCTTCGAAATAGGGCCTGTATTCACCCTATAGCCCCCCCACCTCCCACCCCGTAAGTCCCACTGTAGAGCTAGATTAGCATTAACCTTTTAAGTTAAAGACTAAGAGAACCACCGCCTCTTTACAGTGAAATGCCCCAATTAAACACCACCGTATGACCCACAGTCATCATATCAATACTCCTCGCACTATTTCTCCTTATACAACTGAAAACACTAAACACGCGCTACCACCCACCCGCCTCCCCAAAACTCACAAACACTAAACCCCATAACAACCCCTGAGAACACAAATGAACGAAAATCTATTCGCTTCATTCGCTACCCCCACAATCCTAGGCCTACCCGCCGCAGTACCAATTATTCTATTCCCCTCCCTATTAATCCCTACTTCCAAATACCTCATCAACAACCGACTAATTACCACCCAACAGTGGCTAATTCAACTGACCTTAAAACAAATAATAGCAATACATAATACCAAAGGACGAACCTGGTCCCTCATACTAATCTCCCTAATTACTTTTATTGCCACAACCAACCTCCTTGGCCTCCTACCCCACTCGTTCACACCAACCACCCAACTATCCATAAACCTGGCTATAGCAATTCCCCTATGAGCAGGCACAGTAGCCACAGGCCTTCGCCTTAAAGCCAAAAATACCCTTGCCCACCTTCTACCCCAAGGCACACCCACTCCCCTCATTCCAATATTAATTATCATCGAAACCATTAGCCTATTTATCCAACCCGTAGCCCTTGCTGTACGACTAACCGCAAATATCACGGCAGGCCACCTACTAATACACTTGATTGGAGCAGCCACAATAGCCCTATCAACTATTAGCCCACCCATAACTCCTATCATCTTCACAGTCCTGGCTCTACTGACAATCCTCGAAATTGCCGTAGCTCTAATTCAAGCATACGTCTTCACACTCCTGGTGAGCCTCTACCTGCACGACAATACGTAATGACCCACCAATCTCATGCCTACCATATAGTAAAACCCAGCCCTTGGCCTCTGACAGGGGCTCTCTCAGCCCTCCTACTAACATCCGGCCTAGCCATGTGATTTCACTTCCACTCCACCACTCTACTAACACTAAGCATACTAACTAACGCGCTAACCATATTCCAATGATGACGCGACGTAGTACGAGAAGGCACATACCAAGGCCACCACACAATACCTGTCCAAAAGGGACTTCGCTATGGAATAGTCTTATTTATTACCTCAGAAGTTTTCTTCTTCGCTGGGTTCTTTTGAGCATTCTACCACTCCAGCCTAGCTCCCACCCCCCAACTAGGAGGGCACTGACCCCCAACGGGCATCACCCCCCTCAATCCCTTGGAAGTCCCACTCCTGAACACCTCGGTACTGCTCGCATCAGGAGTTTCAATCACCTGAGCCCACCACAGCCTAATAGAAAACAATCGAAATCAAATAATCCAAGCACTGCTTATCACAATCCTGCTAGGCACCTACTTTACCCTCCTGCAGGTCTCAGAATATTTTGAAGCCCCTTTCACCATCTCCGACGGCATTTATGGCTCCACATTTTTTGTAGCCACGGGCTTCCACGGACTCCACGTCATTATCGGATCAACATTCCTCATCATCTGCCTCATCCGCCAACTACTATTCCACTTCACATCTAAACACCACTTCGGCTTCGAAGCTGCCGCTTGATATTGACATTTCGTAGATGTAGTTTGACTGTTCCTGTATGTCTCCATCTACTGATGAGGATCCTACTCTTTTAGTATAAACAGTACTGTTAACTTCCAATTAACCAGCTTCGATAACGCTCGAAAAAGAGTAATGAACCTGGCATTAGCCCTAACAATTAATACACTCCTGGCCTTGCTACTAATAACTATTACATTCTGACTACCACAGCTCAACACCTACATAGAAAAAACCAACCCCTACGAATGCGGATTTGACCCACTATCCCCCGCCCGCATCCCATTCTCCATAAAATTCTTCCTGGTCGCAATCACTTTCCTACTATTCGACCTAGAAATTGCTCTACTACTACCCCTACCATGGGCCCTACAAACAACAAGCCCCTCACTAACAATCACATCATCACTCACATTAATCACCATTTTAATCCTAAGCTTGGTTTACGAATGATCACAAAAAGGGCTAGACTGGGTTGAATTGGTAAGTAGTTTAATCTAAAACAAATGATTTCGACTCATTAAATTATGGCAACCATACTTATCAAATGCCCCTCATCTACATAAACATCACACTGACATTCACCATCTCACTCCTAGGCATGCTAATCTACCGCTCACACCTCATATCCTCCCTACTATGCCTGGAAGGAATAATGCTATCATTATTTATCATGAGCACCCTTATAGCCTTAAACACACACTCCCTCCTAATCAATATTATGCCCGTCATCCTACTAGTCTTTGCCGCCTGCGAAGCGGCAGTAGGCCTAGCCTTACTAGTCTCAATCTCCAACACATACGGCCTAGACCATATCCACAACCTAAACCTGCTCCAATGCTAAAACTAGTTATTCCCACCATCATACTACTGCCCCTAACATGACTATCTAAAAAACACATAATTTGAATTAACACGACCACCCACAGTCTGATTATCAGCCCCATCCCACTATTATTCTTCAACCAGGCCAACAACAACCTATTTATCTACTCCCCATCCTTTTCCTCCGACCCCTTAACCACACCCCTCCTAATACTAACGACCTGGTTACTCCCCCTAATAATCATAGCAAGTCAGCACCATCTATCCAACGAGCCCCTTCTACGAAAAAAACTCTACCTATCCATATTAATCACCCTCCAAGTCTCACTAATTATAACATTCACTGCCACCGAGCTAATAATATTCTATGTCCTCTTTGAAACTACGCTCATCCCCACTCTAATTATCATCACTCGATGAGGCAACCAACCAGAACGCCTAAACGCAGGCTCATACTTTCTATTCTATACCCTAGTAGGCTCTCTCCCCCTGCTCATTGCACTTGTCCATACCCACAACACCCTAGGCTCACTAAATATTACATTACTAACCCTTTCCTCCCAAAACCTGACAGATTCTTGATCCAACAATCTCATATGACTAGCATACATAATAGCCTTCATAGTAAAAATACCCCTTTACGGACTTCACCTCTGACTCCCCAAGGCCCATGTTGAAGCCCCCATCGCTGGGTCAATAGTGCTCGCTGCAGTACTTCTAAAACTAGGCGGCTACGGCATAATACGACTCACCCTCATTCTCAGCCCACTAACAAAACACATAGCCTACCCTTTCTTAATACTATCACTATGGGGCATGATCATAACAAGCTCCATCTGTCTACGACAAACAGATCTAAAATCCCTCATCGCATACTCCTCCGTAAGCCACATGGCCCTTGTAATCACAGCCATCCTCATTCAAACCCCCTGGAGCTTTACAGGTGCAACCGTCCTTATGATCGCCCACGGACTAACCTCCTCCCTGCTATTCTGTCTTGCAAACTCAAACTACGAACGAACCCACAGTCGCATCATAATCCTATCTCGGGGGCTTCAAGCCTTACTCCCACTGATAGCCTTCTGGTGACTCGCAGCAAGCCTTGCTAATCTCGCTCTACCCCCCACTATTAACCTCCTAGGAGAACTCTTTGTACTAGTGGCCTCCTTCTCCTGAGCAAACACCACTATTATACTCACCGGACTTAACGTACTAATCACAGCCCTGTACTCTCTTTACATACTTATCATAACACAACGAGGCACACTTACACACCACATTAAAAACATAAAACCCTCACTCACACGAGAAAATATATTGATACTCATACACCTCTTCCCCCTTCTCCTCCTAACCCTCAACCCTAACATTATCACTGGCTTTACTCCCTGTAAACATAGTTTAATCAAAACATTAGATTGTGAATCTAACAATAGAGGCTAGAGACCCCTTGCTTACCGAGAATGCCCACAAGAACTGCTAACTCACTACCCCATGTATAACAACATGGCTTTCTCAACTTTTAAAGGATAACAGCTATCCATTGGTCTTAGGACCCAAAAATTTTGGTGCAACTCCAAATAAAAGTAATAACAATGTACGCTACCATAACCATTCTAACGTTAGCCTCCCTGATTCCCCCCATTACAGCCGCCCTTGTTAGCCCCAATAAAAAAAACTCATACCCACACTACGTAAAAATAACCATTGCCTCTACCTTTATAATCAGCCTATTCCCCACAATAATATTCATGTGCACAAACCAAGAAACCATTATTTCAAACTGACACTGAACCGCAGCCCAAACGCTAGAACTCTCCCTAAGCTTTAAACTAGACTATTTCTCCATAATATTCATCCCCGTCGCACTATTCGTCACCTGGTCCATTATAGAATTCTCGCTATGATACATACACTCAGACCCAAACATTAACCAATTTTTCAAATATTTACTCATCTTCCTCACCACAATACTGATCCTAGTCACCGCCAACAACCTACTCCAACTCTTCATCGGCTGGGAAGGCGTAGGAATCATATCCTTTCTCCTCATTGGCTGATGGCACGCCCGAGAAGAAGCTAACACCGCAGCCATGCAAGCAATCCTATACAACCGCATCGGCGATATCGGCTTTATTCTGGCCCTAACGTGATTTCTCCTCCACGCCAACTCATGAGAACCACAACAAATAATCCTCCTGAACACCAGCCCAAACTCTCTCCCACTAGCAGGCCTTCTTCTAGCAGCAGCGGGAAAATCGGCCCAACTTGGACTACACCCCTGACTTCCCTCAGCCATAGAAGGCCCAACTCCTGTCTCAGCCCTACTACACTCAAGCACCATAGTCGTAGCCGGAGTCTTCCTACTCATCCGCTTCCACCCCCTAGCAGAAAACAACCAACTAATCCAAACCCTCACACTATGCCTAGGTGCCGTCACTACCCTATTCACAGCAATCTGTGCCCTAACACAAAACGACATCAAAAAAATCGTGGCATTCTCTACTTCCAGCCAACTAGGCCTAATAATGGTTACAATTGGCATCAACCAACCATACCTAGCATTCCTACATATCTGCACCCATGCCTTCTTCAAAGCCATATTATTCATATGCTCTGGGTCCATTATCCACAACCTCAACAACGAACAGGACATCCGAAAAATGGGGGGCCTGTTTAAAACACTACCCCTCACCTCAACCTCCTTAACCATCGGTAGCCTCGCACTCACAGGAATACCCTTCCTTACAGGCTTCTATTCCAAAGATCTCATCATCGAAACCGCAAACATATCATACACCAACGCCTGAGCCCTATCCATAACTCTCATTGCCACCTCCCTAACAAGCGCCTACAGCACCCGAATAATTCTCCTCACCCTAACAAATCAACCCCGCTTCCCAACCCTAACCAACATCAACGAGAACAACCCCACCCTGCTAAACCCTATCAAACGCCTAACAATCGGAAGCCTCCTAGCGGGCTTTCTCATCATTAACAGCATCCCCCCCACTTCCCCTTCCCAAACAACAATCCCACTCTACCTAAAACTAACAGCCTTAAGCATCACTCTTCTAGGCTTCCTAGCAGCCCTCGACCTTTATCTCTTGACCAACAAACTCAAAATAAAAACCCCCTCATACACATTCCATTTCTCCAATATACTAGGATTCTACCCCAACACCATTCACCGCACCATCCCCTACGCAAGTCTTATCATAAGCCAAAACCTGGCATCACTTCTACTAGACCTAACCTGACTAGAAAAACTAATACCTAAAACCATCTCACACCACCAAATCTCTGCCTCCATCACTATCTCTTCTCAAAAAGGCATGATCAAACTCTACTCTCTCTCCCTTCTAATCCCACTCTCCCTAGCCCTCCTTCTAGTCATATAACCTATTACCTCGAGCAATCTCAATTACAATGTACACACCAACAAGCAATGTCCACCCAGTAACCACTACCAACCACCGCCCATAATCATACAGAGCACCCGCGCCAATAGAATCCTCCCGAATTAAACCTGACCCCTCCCCCTCATAAATTACCCAGCTCCCCATGTTATTAAAATTCAACACCACCACCAACCCGTCATACTCCTTCGCCCATAAAACCAACCCGGCCTCCATTATCAACCCCACCAAAACACCCGCCAAGACCTCAACTCCTGACCCCCATGCCTCAGGGTACTCCTCAATAGCCATCGCGGTAGTATACCCAAAAACAACCATCATGCCCCCCAGATAAATTAAAAAAACTATCAAACCCAAATACCCCCCTCCACAATTCAAAATAATAGCGCACCCCACCACACCGCTAACAACCAACACCAAACCCCCATAAATGGGAGAAGGCTTAGACGAAAATCCCACAAACCCCATTACCAAAATTACACTTAACAAAAACAAAGTATATGTCATCATTCTCGCATGGACTACAACCACGACCAATGATACGAAAAACCATCGTTGTATTTCAACTACAAGAACACCAATGACCCCCCTACGCAAAACTAATCCACTAATAAAACTAATCAACCACTCACTTATCGACCTTCCAGCCCCACCCAACATTTCTATATGATGAAACTTTGGCTCACTCCTGGGCGCCTGCCTAATCCTCCAAATCATCACAGGATTATTTTTAGCCATACACTACACACCAGACGCCTCCACAGCTTTCTCATCAGTAGCCCATATCACCCGAGACGTAAACTACGGCTGAGTTATCCGCTATCTTCACGCCAACGGCGCCTCAATGTTCTTTATCTGTCTATTCCTACACATCGGCCGAGGCCTATACTACGGTTCGTTCCTCTACCTAGAAACCTGAAATATTGGCATTATCCTCCTACTCGCAACCATAGCAACAGCCTTCATGGGCTATGTCCTCCCATGGGGCCAAATATCCTTCTGAGGGGCCACAGTAATCACAAACTTACTGTCCGCCGTCCCATACATCGGAACAAACCTGGTCCAATGGGTCTGGGGTGGTTATTCAGTGGATAACGCCACACTCACACGCTTTTTCACCTTTCATTTCATCCTACCCTTCATTATCACAGCCCTGGCAGCCCTACACCTTCTATTCTTACACGAGACAGGGTCAAACAACCCCTTAGGCATCTCCTCCCAGTCAGACAAAATCACCTTCCACCCCTACTACACAATCAAAGACGTCCTAGGACTATTTCTCCTCCTCCTCATACTAATATGCCTAGTATTATTCTCGCCCGACCTCCTAGGCGACCCAGACAACTATACCCAAGCCAACCCCCTAAACACCCCTCCCCACATCAAACCCGAATGATATTTTTTATTCGCATACGCAATTCTACGGTCCGTCCCCAATAAATTGGGAGGCGTACTAGCCCTCCTACTATCAATCCTCATCCTAGCAGTAATCCCTGCACTCCACACAGCTAAACAACAAAGCATAATATTTCGCCCACTAAGCCAACTCACGTACTGACTCCTAGTAATAAACTTACTGACTCTCACATGAATCGGAGGACAGCCGGTGAGCTACCCGTTTATCACCATTGGGCAAATGGCGTCCGTACTGTACTTCACCACAATCCTAGTACTAATGCCAGCCGCCTCCCTAATCGAAAACAAAATACTCAAATGAACTTGCCCTTGTAGTATAAGCCAATACACCGGTCTTGTAAGCCGGAGCTGAAATCTTTCTTCCAAGGACAACTCAGAGAAAAAGTACTTAACTTCACCCTCAGCACCCAAAGCTAAAATTCTAACTTAAACTATTCTCTGTATTCTCATGTGGAAGCTGTTTTGAGTACGACCCCAGTATCAACCCGCCCTCCCACAACTTTATGTACTTCGTACATTATTGCTAGTCCCCATGAATATTGTACGGTACCATAATCGCTTAAACAACTGTAGTACATTAACCACCAAACGTACATACAAACACTCTCAACATGCTTACAAGCAAGCACTAAAATACCTCAACCAACTGTAAAGCATCCACCTCACTCTCACGACATACAAACCAACCAGCAAAGACCCTCCATCTAAAGGGCATCCTGCACTCGTTCATTTATCACACATACTAAACCCTTTCCGAAATCAACTCACAATCCATACACAACCTATTTCAGATGGGGGTCCCCCGCCCAGCATCCTCCGTGAAATCAACAACCCGCCCAAAGAATACTAACTCCCCTCGCTCCGGGCCTACAACACCTGGGGGTAGCTACAGTGAGCTGTATCCGGCATCTGGTTCTTACCTCTCGGCCATATAGCCTAAAATCGCCCATACGTTCCCCTTAAATAAGACATCACGATGGATCACGGGTCTATCTCCCTATTAACCACTCACGGGAGCTTTCCATGCATTTGGTATTTTTTATCTGGGGGTGTGCACGCGATAGCATTGCGAGGACGCTGGAGCCGGAGCACCCTATGTCGCAGTATCTGTCTTTGATACCTACCCCATGCCATATATTGATCGCGCCTACGTTCCATATTCTAGCCGGACATAGAATTCTCTCAAAGGTGCTGATTAATTCATGCTTGTTAGACATAACAATAACCGACCGACATGATCCCCGACCACACCCTCTTCAGCGAAATGGAAAATTCCACCCCGCAAACCCCCCTTTCCCCCCCCCCATCTTTGCCAAACCCCAAAAACAAAGAACCCAATCCCACTAACCCACCAAGAATCAAACTCATCTTTTGGCGGTACACGCCTTTAACAGCCACCCCCTCAACTAACACACACTCCTTTTTTCCCCTCCTTCCCTCCCACCCACTACTACTCCCCTACCTCAAACCAGCCCATCCCCAAAGAGTCCC